GAATGAAAGGTATAATCCATGAATATTGATATGTATATTCCATAAAACAACCTTGTTTTATTCTTAATTAATTGTTTCTGAATCACCGGCTCTTATCTCTTTTTTTTATATATAAATATATTGAATTTAATAAAAAATTGTATTGAATTTTTGTTATTATTAATTTCATATTCATATATATTATGAATTTGAAATTCATATTTATTAATTCTATTTAATATAATATAAAGTTAGATCTTTCTCAAGATCCCATAACTTGATCCCCAAAAATGAATTATTTGTGGTTTTGGTTGAAATTTGGATAATCATTAACTAATTCATCATCGAGCTGATTGAGTGTCTTTTTTGGAATAGAAAACATTTCTATATGCCAGGAAAGCCCATGATATTTTACACTTTTCTTCCCATAGCATAGCGAAGAAAGAGACTTTAAATCAATTTAAATCAAAAGGTTAAATTACTACTGATTAACTAAGAATTTCATTTGCATTTTCAAATGAAAATTAGGCAGACTCGCTTTTTGAACTTGACCGGTTTAATATAAAAAAGATTCAAATAATTAAGGACTGGGGTTTGAAACCTTTCGATCTCTTTTTTATCCGTATATATATGTATAAATAGAGCACCACAATAATAGATCGGGATATTTAAAAAAGCCGTTAGAATTTTGTGTTCCATTTTGATCCACCGGAAAAACAAAGAAAAATGGAAATTGTTTGCAGAATAGATGTCTTTCACATCCAACTCTAGAAATGAATAACTTGTTTTTTAAATTTTCATGGCAGTTCCAAAAAAACGCACTTCTATATCAAAAAAACGTATTCGCAAAAATATTTGGAAAAAAAAGGCATATTGGGCAGCGCTGAAAGCTTTTTCGTTAGCCAAGTCTCTTTCTACTGGAAATTCAAAAAGTTTTTTTGTACGACAAATAGATAATAAAAACCCAGATTAAATAATATTAATCTGAAAATAGTACTTTTTTGTTTGAAATTGAAAAAAAAAAAAAAGATAGAAGGTTTCACTCCTTATTAATATTAATTTAATCTAGTTTTTTATTTCCGAATGGGGAGTCTTACTTTCCCCATCATCCATTTCCTTGTGACACTAATGTACAATAATATAAGAAAAAATTTGAAAATGCGAAAGAACCTTTTTTTTAGTTATATGCTTAGATTGGGGTCATATTTATTTAGTTAGAAGATTTACATTTTAATTTGAGTAGAGCATAAACTTAAACTACGAAAACAAACTAAAAAAATGACACCCAAAATTCGATAATAAATATTTGTATTGGACCCTTTCAATGCATGTTTCTATTGAATATTGAAACGGAAATGCTTTTTTCTCTTTTTTTCTCATTACTTGCAATTAAAATATCGAATTGAATCCTTCAATCTCGACGATTAATCTAATAATAGATTATTATTATTTCAAATACGCCGGCCGCTATGGTGAAATCGGTAGACACGCTGCTCTTAGGAAGCAGTGCTAGAGCATCTCGGTTCGAGTCCGAGTGGCGGCATGTCATCTTCTAAAAGAGATACAATAAGGCCTATAATGAATTCAATTCTGAATTTGAATTCCGTATATAAGGTACCTCCCCTTTTTTTAATTATGATATTTTCTACTCTAGAACATATATTAACTCATATATCCTTTTCGATCGTTTCAATTGTAATTACAATTTATTTGATAACCTTATCAGTCGATGAAATCATAGGACTATATGATTCGTCAGAAAAAGGAACGATAGCTACTTTTTTATGTATGACAGGATTATTAGTCACCCGTTGGGCTTATTCGGGCCATTTTCCTTTAAGTAATTTATATGAATCATTAATTTTTCTGTCATGGAGTTTCGCCATTATTCATATGGTTCCGTATTTTAAAAAATATCAAAATTATTTAAGCACAATAACCTCGCCAAGTACTATTTTTACCCAAGGCTTTGTTACTTCAGGTCTTTTAACTGAAATGCAGCAATCAGAAATATTAGTACCTGCTCTCCAATCCCAATGGTTAATGATGCACGTAAGTATGATGGTATTGGGCTATGCTGCTCTTTTATGTGGATCATTATTATCAGTAGCGCTCTTAGTCATTACATTTCGAAAAGTTCGAAGAATTGTTAGTAAAAACAACAATTTTTTAAATAATTCATTTTCCTTTGGAACGATCCAATATATGAATGAACGAAGCAAGGGTTTACTAAGCACCTCGCTTGGTTCTTCTAGAAATTATTACAAGGCTCAACTGATTCAACAATTAGATCATTGGAGTTCGCGTATTATTAGTTTAGGATTTCTCTTTTTAACCATAGGTATTCTTTCAGGAGCAGTATGGGCTAATGAGGCATGGGGATCCTATTGGAATTGGGATCCAAAAGAAACTTGGGCATTTATTACTTGGACCATGTTTGCGATTTATTTACATACTCGAACAAATAAAAATGCGGAAAGTGTAAATTCCGCAATTGTGGCTTTTATGGGCTTTATTATTATTTGGATATGCTATTTTGGGGTCAATTTATTAGGAATAGGCTTACATAGCTATGGTTCATTTAATTTACATTAAGATCTAATATATATAAATATAAATCAAAACGAAATACAAAAAATAAATAGAATATTGAATGAAAATTTTTTAAATCAAATCAAAAATTAAAATATAGATATATAGAAGTAATAATATAAGAATAAGATAAGAAAACTTCGTGTAAGGTGCACGAACCATTTGAATCAAGTAGTGTAGTGATTCAAATGGTTCTCACAAAGACCAAACGGATTTGGTTCCAATTCCTTTTTTTATTTTTCTTGAAAACTATCGATAAAAATAATTAGATATAATAGCTTCCACTTTATCAACTGATAATGAAAGAACGAAATCCGGATAAATCCCAATACCTATTATTGGTAGAAGGAGAGAGATCGAAACAAATAACTCTCGCGGACCAGAATCAAAGAAATAAGAGTTTGGAACATTAAATAGCTTGTATCCATAGAACATTTGGCGTAACATAGATAATGAATAAATAGGAGTTAATATCATTCCAATTGCCATTAAAAAAGTAATGAGTATTTTTGGCATTAAAAGATACTTTTGACTCGTAAGTATTCCAAAAAATACTAATAATTCGGCAACAAAACCACTCAGGCCCGGTAATGCAAGGGAAGCCATCGATAAGATACTGAACATCGTAAATAGTTTTGGAAGGGGGATAGCCATTCCACCCATTTCATCGAGATAAAGAAGGCGTATTCTATCATAACTCGTTCCGGCCAAGAAAAAAAGAGCCGCACCAATAAATCCATGAGAGATTATTTGTAAAATGGCTCCATTAAGTCCCGTATCGTTTATAGATCCAATTCCAATGATTATGAAACCCATATGAGATATAGAGGAATAGGCTATTCTTTTTTTTAAATTACGTTGACCAGGAGATGTTAAAGCTGCATAGATAATTTGTATTGCACCTACTATAATCAGCCAGGGAGAAAATAGGCAATGAGCATGAGGTAATAATTCCATATTGATCCGAACCAACCCATAAGCTCCCATTTTTAATAAGATTCCAGCTAGAAGCATACACGTACTATAATGTCCCTCCCCATGCGTATCTGGTAACCATGTATGCAAGGGTATAATCGGCAATTTGACAGCAAAAGCAATAAGAAATCCAATATAGAATATTATTTCGAGTGCCACAGGATACGATTGATTAGCTAATGTTTCAAAATTGAGTGTTGGTTCATTGGAACCATATAAACCAATACCCAGAACTCCTATTAATAGAAAAATAGAACCCCCCGCAGTGTACAAAATGAACTTTGTAGCGGAATAGAGACGTTTCTTTCCCCCCCACATGGCTAGAAGTAGATAAACGGGAATTAATTCTAGCTCCCACATTATGAAAAAAAGTAAAAGGTCGCGAGAAGAAAATGATCCTATTTGACCGCTGTACATTGCTAACATTAAAAAATGGAATAATCGGGCGTCTCGAGTAACTGGCCAAGCCGCTAAAGTAGCTAAAGTGGTAATAAATCCCGTCAATAAAATGGGTCCTATAGAAAGTCCATCTATTCCTAATCTCCAATAAAAATCAAAAAAATGGATCCATTTATAATCCTCTGCTAGTTGGGTTAATGGATCGTCCAATTGGAAATGGTAACAGAATGTATAGGTTGTTAAAAGAAGTTCTAAAATACATATACATAAAGTATACCATTTCATTACCTTATTACCTCTATGAGGTAGGAAGAAAATGAAAGAACCCATCAATATCGGAAAAACTAAAATTATGGTTAACCAAGGAAAATAATTCGTGGTAAAGACAAGATACACTTGGACCAAAAAACCCCGCACTCAAAAATAGATTTTGTCTTTTTGAGTGCGGGGTTTTGTCGGTAAAAAAAGAAACTGTATTCAAAATGTATTTAAGTGGTTTTTTCTGGAACGTATTAATAAGCTAGACCCATACTTCGAGTTGTTTCATGCCATAAATAAACTCGAACGCTCAAAAAATCCGTTGGACAAGCGGATTCACATCTCTTACAACCGACACAGTCCTCTGTTCTTGGAGCAGAAGCTATTTGCTTAGCTTTACACCCATCCCAAGGTATCATTTCTAATACATCTGTTGGGCAGGCCCGGACACATTGAGTACATCCTATGCAGGTATCATAAATCTTTACTGAATGCGACATTGGATCTATAAAATTTGGAATGTCATAAACTTTCGATCTAGTAAACTTATAAATGAATCATATATTTAGACACCAGACGAATCAATGATTTTACCAGAGTTTTTCACATCAATCAAATTCTGGATCGACTCAAGAGATTGAGCCAAGATACTTTAATTTCTTACCCTTTGTCATATCTACGTAGCATATACGCTAATTTATATTCATGCTAGTTGAATTTCAATTGCTGAAGAGTCTAATTTCTATAATTGATACTACTCATTTATTCAATAAATTTGATTGATTGATACGAGTTGA